CTTGGGCTGCTTTAATGGTAGTCTTTACGTTTTCCCTTTCGCTAGTAGTATGGGGAAGGAGTGGACTCTAGAAGTACTACTAATTGAGTTTAGGAACTAAACAGTAGCACTTTTTTTTATAGATCGTTCGGCAAAGTTTTTTTTATTTAAAATTTCACTATTTCAATTTAAAATTTTATTTTTAAATTGAAATAGAAATGAAAAATATCTTCATTTCGAAATTCTCTTGGATTTTAGTTCAGTAATGTATTCTATTAATATGTATTCTATTAATAATAAATATATCTGAAGAATACTCTTTCAATCATTCAATCAAAGAAATATTTCAATTATTTCCGTGTTCGTATTTTGAAAGTAAAAAAAGTAAAAGGAATACAAATGGTAGGAAATTTATTCCAACTGAATTCTTCATAAATTTTCTATTTCGATGAACTGACTCTTACCAAAGTTAGATATGGACCATGAGGAAGAACGGAACTTTTTTTTATTTTGTTTACCTCTTTACTGTTCAAAGATCAAAGAGAAAACAATTCGGTTATTCCATTACATGGATACACATTGGGAAACAACATAGTAGTTGTCCAACGAGATACTGCACATCCTAAAATATTGTCTTGGGCGAGTCACATATTGCGCCGCTTGTTTTCGTTTTACTATTTTAGAAATTTTATTTATGTTTTGCTTGTTTTATTGAACCCATTTCATATCATGGTTCAAACGTTAAAAGTCGACGGGTTTTACTAATCCTTTTCGAAATCCGAAGAAGTTCCCATGGATCATTTGTCAACTCCTCAACCAATGACTTCTTCGATCGGGATTCATATTGAAAATAATCAGAAATCTAGGAATTCTAATCGTAAAAGTCGCTTTCGATTATTTCAAATTAATTTAATTGAAATCAACACAAATTAAATACAAATAGATAAAGCAAAGAAATAGAATTGGGATACTATATAATATACATTATCACTATATATATTATATATACGTAATTAAATCGATTTCTATATATATAGAAAAGGAATATGATGATACTATTGTAGATTGATCTATATTAATCTATATTAAATTAACCTGCATTACAATACAACTTTATACACTACAATAACAATACTAGATAGTATGGTAGAAAGAAATATCTGAATCTTTCTACCATACTATCGTATCTCATAGAATACGACTGATTCTAGTCTGCCCATTTCATTTAAGACGCGAAATTTTTATCCTTTTCTTCTCTGCAATTATTGATAAGAAATAAAAAATCAAGTTTAATTCAAATTAATCACCTTGGCTGACTGTTTTTACGTATATTATAAGTAAAAAAGCAGTAGGAACTAGAATAAACAGTGCAGTAGCAATAAATGCGAGAATATTTACTTCCATAATCTCATTGTTTAATTTTTCTTTAATTCGCAATAACTCGGGAGTTAATCCCATAGAGATAATAAATCTTTCGCCTGTAAATTCAATGGGATGCATTACATCTCGATGATATCGAATCGGATCAATATCATGAATAACAATATCGGAGCTATCAAATCGATTCATCGTCAAGAATTGAATAGTATAACATAGGACGATCTTTTATCCATACTGAACTCAAAATTTGATTCCCAATACAATCAATAATTCCTTTATTTATTTATCATTCTTTTCCATTCTTTCTTTTCTATAACCTACCGCCCTCTTTGTACAATCATCTGATGAAGTATCATCTAACCGCCTTTCCACTTACCATTGGTTCTAAACAAACCCCAACAAACAATAGAAGCTCAATGAAAAAAAAGGACGGAGCTAAGTTATAAACTCCTTTTTTTAATGATCCAATCTTCTTGGAAAACAAAAGAAGTATGATAAAGACGAGTACAAATTCCGGTATAAAAAAATCGAATATTCCATCAAATTAACTATTTTTTTATATATTTATATTTTATATATAAATTTTAAAAGTTTGTTCTTTCAAGGAAAAACCCTTATAAAAAAAAAAAAATGCATTACCTCGCTAATAAAAAAGTTATCCTTGTTTGATCTTTATTTTTTGAATATCCTCTTTCATTGGATTAGTAATGGGACGCATATATCAAAAGCTCAATGCGAAATTTGAATGAGATAGATTATTTCAAATTAGTAAAATTTGAAATTGAGGTTACACAAAATAGGGCCCGAAAAGGATATACTTTTATTTTAATCTTAAAATAAAAGTATTCTATACTATTCTATACACAGTAACTATGTTCAATTTATTTTATATTGTACAAATTCCATTTATGTATGTACTCCCGGGAAACATACAATACTCTACTCTATTTCATATTTCACAGATCGGGAGTAATTGAAAAAGCCAGACCCAGTACAGTACGGTATCCCGTGGAATCCTGAATCTGATGCTAATAATACAATAATTGTACTAATCCACATATGCCTCTCTCCCATCAATCGAATCGGTACTAGTCGAAGAAATGGAAATTCCCCCATTTGGTTGATGATAAATGTGAAACGA